GTCCTTGTAGCTTATACAAAGCATGACACTGAAGATGTCAAGATGGATGCTCAACACACCCGAGGACAAAAGACTTAGTCCTAACCTTACTGTTGGTTGTTGCTAGAGATATACATGCGAGTATCCGCGCTCCAGTGTAGAAGCCCTGGGCACCTTCTGTAGAAGTAGATAGGAGCGGGTATCAGGCACACCATATTGTAGCCCAAGACGCCTTGCATTTGCCACGCCCCCACGGGTCCACAGCAGTAGTAAACATTAAGCAATGAGTGTAAACTTGACTTAGTCATAGCAAATTAGGGTTGGTAAATCCTGTGCCAGCCACCGCGGTCATACAGGAGACCCGAATTAACTTTATAACGGCGTAAAGAGTGGTCACATGCTATCCGACTAGCTAAGATTAAAAAGCAACTGAGCCGTAATAAGCTAAAGATGCTCATAAGGCCTCCGACTGTAAAGAAGATCTTAGTACAACGATTAATTGAACTCCACGAAAGCCAGGGCCCAAACTGGGATTAGATACCCCACTATGCCTGGCCCTAAATCTTGATGCCTCACCCCCTACTCAAGCATCCGCCCGAGAACTACGAGCACAAACGCTTAAAACTCTAAGGACTTGGCGGTGCCCCAAACCCACCTAGAGGAGCCTGTTCTGTAATCGATGATCCACGATACACCTTACCATTTCTTGCAAAACTCAGCCTATATACCGCCGTCGCCAGTCCACCCTCCCTGACGGTTCAACAGTGGGCGCAATAGCCTAACCACGCTAATAAGACAGGTCAAGGTATAGCCTATGGAATGGAAGCAATGGGCTACATTTTCTAGATTAGAACATAACGGCAAAGGGGCATGAAATAGCCCCTGGAAGGCGGATTTAGCAGTAAAGAGGGACAATCGAGCCCTCTTTAAGCCGGCCCTGGGGCACGTACATACCGCCCGTCACCCTCCTCACAGGCGACCAAACCCTCATATACCTTAATAAGCTAATCAGCTGAAGAGGAGGTAAGTCGTAACAAGGTAAGTGTACCGGAAGGTGCACTTAGACTACCAAGACGTAGCTTTAATAAAAGCATTCAGCTTACGCCTGAAAGATGTCTGCTTATACCAGATCGTCTTGATGCCAAATTCTAGCCCAATCGACATTGACCTGGAATAACAAAGCCACTGAATACACCCAACTAAAGCATTCACCAGTCCAAGTATAGGCGATAGAAAAGACACCATTGGAGCGATAGAGACCACGTACCGTAAGGGAAAGATGAAATAATAATGAAAAGCCAAGCTAAAAACAGCAAAGATCAGCCCTTGTACCTCTTGCATCATGGTCTAGCAAGAAAAACCAAGCAAAACGAATTTAAGCTTGCCTTCCCGAAACCCAAGCGAGCTACTTGTGAGCAGCTATTGTTGAGCGAACCCGTCTCTGTTGCAAAAGAGTGGGATGACTTGCTAGTAGTGGTGAAAAGCCAACCGAGCTGGGTGATAGCTGGTTGCCTGTGAAACGAATCTTAGTTCACTCTTAATTCTTCTCCAAGGAAACTCACAAACCCCAATGAAGCGAATTAAGGGCTATTTAAAGGGGGTACAGCTCCTTTAAAAAAGAATACAATCTCTACGAGCGGATAAATAACCTTAGAACCAAACCTATTGTGGGCCCTCAAGCAGCCATCAGTAAAGAGTGCGTCAAAGCTCTACACCTCAAAAATATAAAAACTTTATGAATCCCTCCTCACTAACGGGCTAACCTATATTTCAATAGGAGAATTAATGCTAGAATGAGTAACTCGGGTCCTCCCTCTACGACGCAAGCTTACATCCATACATTATTAACAAAGCACCAATATACGACCAATCAAACAAGCAGAGTATTAAGTAACTTGTTAACCCGACAGAGGAGCGTCCATTAAGAAAGATTAAAACCTGTAAAAGGAACTAGGCAAACACGTCAAGGCCCGACTGTTTACCAAAAACATAGCCTTCAGCAAACCAATAGACAAGTATTGAAGGTGATGCCTGCCCGGTGACCTGAGGTTTAACGGCCGCGGTATCCTAACCGTGCAAAGGTAGCGCAATCAATTGTCCCATAAATCGAGACTAGTATGAATGGCTAAACGAGGTCTTAACTGTCTCTTACAGGCGATCAGTGAAATTGATCTCCCTGTGCAAAAGCAGGGATAAACACATAAGACGAGAAGACCCTGTGGAACTTTAAAATCAGCGACCACCCCAGACGTACCCTACCAAACCCACCGGGCTCACTATTCGTCACGGGCTACTGGTCTGCAATTTTTCGGTTGGGGCGACCTTGGAGAAAAACAAATCCTCCAAATATTAGACCACACCTCTAGACTGAGAGCGACCCCTCAACGTGCTAATAGCAACCAGATCCAATATAATTGATCAATGGACCAAGCTACCCCAGGGATAACAGCGCAATCTCCTCCGAGAGTCCGTATCGACGGGGAGGTTTACGACCTCGATGTTGGATCAGGACATCCTAGTGGTGCAGCCGCTACTAAGGGTTCGTTTGTTCAACGATTAATAGTCCTACGTGATCTGAGTTCAGACCGGAGTAATCCAGGTCGGTTTCTATCTATGACGAACTCTTCCCAGTACGAAAGGATAGGAAAAGTGAGGCCAATACCACAAGCAAGCCTTCGCCATAAGTAATGAATGCAACTAAATTACGAAAGGCTATCACTCCACATCACGTCCTAGAAAAGGACTAGCTAGCGTGGCAGAGCTCGGTAAATGCAAAAGGCTTAAGTCCTTTAACTCAGAGGTTCAAATCCTCTCCCTAGCTTACCCCCCCCATGACAAACTACCCTACCCTAATTAACCTAATCATAGCCCTCTCCTATGCTCTTCCCATCCTAATTGCAGTAGCCTTCCTAACACTAGTAGAACGCAAAATCCTAAGCTACATACAAAGCCGCAAAGGCCCCAACATTGTAGGCCCATTCGGCCTACTCCAACCCCTGGCAGATGGAGTAAAACTCTTCATCAAAGAACCTATTCGCCCATCAACATCCTCCCCAGGCCTGTTCCTCGCAACTCCTATGCTGGCTCTTTTACTAGCAATCTCCATCTGAACTCCCCTTCCAATTCCTTTTCCACTTGCAGACCTCAACCTAGGAATGCTATTCCTACTAGCAATATCGAGCCTAGCAGTCTATTCCATCTTATGATCAGGCTGAGCCTCAAACTCAAAATACGCCCTAATCGGAGCTCTACGAGCAGTAGCCCAAACCATCTCGTATGAAGTCACCCTGGCAATAATCCTCCTGTCCATCATCCTCCTAAGCGGAAACTACACCCTAGGCACTCTAGCTGTCACTCAAGAGCCCCTCTACCTGATCTTCCCATGCTGACCTCTTGCTATAATGTGGTATGTCTCCACGCTGGCTGAAACAAATCGCGCTCCGTTCGATCTGACAGAAGGAGAATCAGAATTGGTCTCAGGGTTCAACGTAGAATACTCAGCAGGCCCATTTGCTTTGTTCTTCTTAGCTGAATACGCCAACATTCTCCTCATAAACACACTAACCACCATCCTATTTTTCAACCCTAGCCTGCTTGACCCACCACAAGAGCTTTTCCCACTGATCCTAGCCACAAAAGTCCTACTACTATCCGCAGGGTTTCTGTGAATCCGAGCTTCTTACCCACGGTTTCGATATGACCAATTAATACACCTCCTATGAAAAAACTTCCTACCTCTTACACTAGCCCTATGTCTATGACACGTCAGCATGCCAATTTCTTACGCAGGCCTACCCCCCTACCTAAGAAGGCTTAAAGGAAATGTGCCTGAATGACAAGGGTCACTATGATAAAGTGAACATGGAGGTACACCAACCCTCTCATTTCCTAAAACTTAGAAAAGCAGGAATTGAACCTGCACTTAAGAGATCAAAACCCTTCATACTCCCATTATATTATTTTCTAGTAGGGTAAGCTAAACAAGCTATCGGGCCCATACCCCGAAAATGATGGTTCAACTCCTTCCCCTGCTAATGACCCCCCAAGCAAAACTAATTTTCACCACCAGCCTCTTCCTAGGAACAACTATCACAATCACCAGCAACCATTGAATCACAGCCTGAGCTGGTCTTGAAATCAACACACTTGCTGTCCTCCCCCTAATCTCAAAGTCCCATCACCCCCGAGCCATCGAAGCAGCAACTAAATACTTTCTAGTACAAGCAGCTGCCTCAGCCTTAGTCCTATTCTCTGGAATAACCAACGCATGATACACCGGCCAGTGGGACATCACCCAACTAACCCACCCCACTTCGTGCCTAATCCTGACTACAGCCATCGCCATAAAATTAGGCCTAGCCCCCTTCCATTTCTGATTCCCAGAAGTCCTTCAGGGCACCTCCCTTATTACTAGTCTCCTTCTATCCACAGTCATAAAATTCCCGCCAATCGCACTGCTGTACCTAACCTCACACTCACTAAACCCTACACTTCTAACCTCAATAGCCGTACTTTCTGCAGCTCTAGGAGGATGAATAGGACTCAATCAGACACAAATTCGAAAAATCATAGCTTTCTCTTCCATTTCTCATCTAGGCTGAATATCTATTGTCATCGTCTACAACCCCAAACTCACCCTACTCAATTTCTACCTGTACGCAATAATAACCACAGCCACATTCCTCACCCTAAACTCCATAAAAGTCCTCAAACTATCAACGCTCATAACTGCATGAGCCAAAGCACCCTCCCTCAGCGCAATACTAATGCTAACCCTGCTCTCCCTAGCCGGTCTTCCCCCTCTAACAGGCTTCCTCCCAAAATGACTCATCATTCAAGAGCTAACTAAACAAAGTATAGCTCCTGTGGCTATAATCCTATCCCTCCTCTCACTACTAGGACTATTCTTCTACCTCCGATTAGCATACTGCGCAACAATCACACTTCCTCCACACACCACAAATCACATGAAGCAGTGGCACATCAGCAAACCCATTCCCACCTCAATTGCAATTCTAGCGGTCATATCTACCCTACTTCTCCCCATATCTCCTGTGCTCCTCACCACTGTCTAAGAAACTTAGGATCACTTAAACCGAAGGCCTTCAAAGCCTTAAACAAGAGTTAAACCCTCTTAGTTTCTGATAAAATCCGCAGGACATTACCCCGCATCTCCTGAATGCAACCCAGGCACTTTAATTAAGCTAGGATTTCCAACTACTAGGCAGATGGGCTTCGATCCCACAACATTATAGTTAACAGCTATATGCCCAAACCAACAGGCTTCTACCTACAGACCCTGGCACACAATCAGTGTACATCGATGAGCTTGCAACCCACCATGAATTTCACTACAGAGCCGATAAGAAGAGGAATCAAACCTCTGTAAAAAGGACTACAGCCTAACGCTTAAACACTCAGCCATCTTACCTGTGACTTTCATTAACCGATGACTATTCTCAACCAACCACAAGGACATTGGTACCCTATACCTAATCTTCGGCGCATGAGCTGGAATAGTAGGTACCTCCCTAAGCCTCCTCATCCGAGCAGAGCTAGGTCAACCTGGGGCCCTTTTAGGAGACGACCAAATTTATAACGTAATCGTCACAGCCCACGCCTTCGTAATGATTTTCTTCATAGTGATGCCAATCATGATTGGAGGATTTGGGAACTGACTAGTCCCACTAATAATCGGCGCCCCCGACATAGCATTCCCACGAATAAACAACATAAGCTTCTGACTTCTTCCCCCATCCTTTCTCCTCCTTCTAGCCTCCTCAACAGTTGAAGCAGGGGTAGGAACAGGGTGAACTGTTTACCCTCCCCTAGCTGGCAACCTAGCCCACGCCGGTGCCTCAGTTGATCTGGCAATTTTCTCCCTCCACCTAGCAGGTATTTCTTCCATTCTAGGGGCAATCAACTTCATCACAACAGCAATTAACATGAAACCACCAGCCCTATCACAATACCAAACACCCCTGTTCGTATGATCCGTACTCATCACTGCAGTTCTCCTCCTTCTGTCCCTCCCAGTTCTTGCTGCCGGCATCACAATGCTACTAACAGACCGTAACCTCAATACAACCTTCTTTGACCCAGCAGGTGGGGGAGACCCAGTTCTTTACCAACACCTATTCTGATTCTTCGGCCATCCAGAGGTGTACATTCTAATCCTACCAGGATTTGGAATTATTTCCCATGTCGTAGCTTACTACGCAGGGAAAAAAGAGCCATTCGGTTACATGGGCATGGTCTGAGCTATACTATCCATCGGATTCCTAGGATTCATTGTCTGAGCCCACCACATATTTACAGTAGGCATGGACGTAGACACCCGAGCATACTTCACATCTGCAACCATGATCATTGCCATTCCAACTGGGATTAAAGTCTTCAGCTGACTAGCAACACTGCACGGAGGAACAATCAAATGAGACCCACCAATGCTATGAGCACTAGGCTTCATCTTCCTATTCACCATCGGAGGACTGACCGGGATCATCCTAGCAAACTCCTCACTAGACATCGCCCTGCACGACACCTACTACGTAGTAGCTCACTTCCACTACGTCCTATCAATAGGAGCAGTATTCGCAATCCTAGCGGGCTTCACACACTGATTCCCACTATTCACCGGATACACACTACACTCCACATGGGCTAAAATCCACTTTGGCGTAATGTTTGTAGGTGTCAACCTGACCTTCTTCCCACAACACTTCCTTGGCCTAGCCGGCATGCCACGACGATACTCAGATTACCCGGACGCTTACACACTATGAAACACTATCTCCTCAGTAGGCTCACTAATCTCCATAACAGCCGTAATCATGCTAGTATTTATCATCTGAGAAGCCTTCGCATCTAAACGCAAAGCCCTCCAATCAGAACTAACAAGCACAAATGTTGAGTGAATCCACGGCTGCCCACCCCCATACCACACCTTTGAGGAACCCCCCTTCGTCCAGGTCCAAGAAAGGAAGGAGTCGAACCCCCATATGTTGGTTTCAAGCCAACCGCATAAACCACTAATGCTTCTTTCTCATTAAGAGGTGCTAGTAAAGCAATTACATAGCCTTGTCAAGGCTAAATCACAGGTGAAACCCCTGTGCACCTCAACACATATGGCCAACCACTCACAATTCGGTTTCCAAGACGCTTCATCCCCTATTATAGAAGAACTCGTAGCATTCCACGATCACGCTCTAATAGTCGCCCTAGCCATCTGCAGCTTAGTCCTATACCTTCTAGCTCTAATACTCACAGAAAAACTTTCATCCAGTACAGTAGATGCCCAAGAGATCGAGCTCGTCTGAACAATCCTGCCAGCCATTGTCCTGGTCACACTCGCCCTTCCATCCCTGCGAATTCTCTACATGATAGACGAAATCAACGAACCTGACCTAACCCTAAAAGCCATCGGCCACCAGTGATACTGATCTTACGAATACACGGACTTCAAAGATCTCACATTCGACTCCTACATGATCCCAACAGCAGACCTCCCACTAGGCCACTTCCGACTGCTGGAAGTAGACCACCGTGTAGTTGTCCCAATGGAATCCTCAGTCCGAGTTATCGTCACCGCCGATGACGTCCTCCACTCGTGAGCCGTCCCAAGCCTAGGTGTAAAAACCGATGCAATCCCAGGACGTCTGAATCAAACCTCCTTTACTGCCTCTCGACCCGGAGTCTTCTACGGACAGTGCTCAGAAATCTGCGGAGCCAACCACAGTTTCATGCCTATCGTAGTAGAAGCCGTACCGCTAGCTAACTTCGAGAGCTGATCCTCCCTCCTGTCATCCTCATCATTAAGAAGCTATGAATCAGCACTAGCCTTTTAAGCTAGAGAGAGAGGGCACCAACCCTCCTTAATGATATGCCTCAACTAAACCCAAACCCATGATTTTTTATCATGCTAACTTCATGACTGACCTACTCCTTAATCATCCAGCCTAAACTACTAGCATTTCTATCTACAAATCCACCCTCTAGCAAGGCCCCAGAAATCCCAAACACCACACCCTGAACCTGACCATGAACCTAAGCTTTTTCGACCAGTTCTCAAGTCCCTCCTTCCTGGGAATCCCCTTAATCCTAATCTCAATAACATTCCCCGCCCTTCTCCTCCCCTCTCCAGATAACCGATGAATCACTAACCGACTCACAACCCTACAGTTATGGTTCATCAACCTAGTAACAAAACAACTAATGATACCACTGGACAAAAAAGGCCACAAATGAGCCCTAATCCTAACCTCGCTGATAATCTTCCTCCTCCTAATCAACCTCCTAGGCCTACTCCCTTACACCTTCACCCCAACCACCCAACTCTCCATGAACCTAGCCCTAGCCTTCCCACTGTGACTAGCTACGCTGCTAGTTGGACTACGAAACCAGCCATCCGCTTCACTAGGCCACCTCCTGCCAGAAGGGACACCAACACCACTAATCCCTGCCCTAATCCTAATCGAGACAACCAGTCTGCTAATCCGACCCCTAGCCCTGGGAGTACGCCTAACAGCAAACCTCACAGCAGGCCACCTCCTCATCCAGCTCATCTCTACAGCCACAACCGCGCTATTCACAACAATACCAGCAGTCTCCCTCCTCACTATACTAATCCTCCTCCTACTAACCATCCTAGAGGTAGCAGTAGCCATAATCCAAGCCTACGTCTTTGTGCTGCTACTGAGCCTCTACCTCCAAGAAAACATCTAACCTACCAATGACACACCAAGCACACTCATACCATATAGTAGATCCAAGCCCATGACCTATTTTCGGAGCGGCCGCCGCCCTGCTTACCACCTCAGGCCTAACCATGTGATTCCACTACAACTCCCCTCAGCTACTAGGCATCGGCCTGTTATCCATAGCCCTAGTAATACTTCAATGGTGACGAGACATCGTCCGAGAAAGCACATTCCAAGGACATCACACTCCCACAGTACAAAAGGGCCTTCGATACGGAATAGTTCTGTTCATCACATCAGAGGCCTTCTTCTTCCTTGGCTTCTTCTGGGCGTTCTTCCACTCCAGCCTGGCCCCTACCCCAGAACTAGGCGGACAATGACCTCCTGTTGGAATCAAGCCCCTAGACCCAATAGAAGTCCCACTTCTAAACACCGCCATCCTGCTAGCATCGGGGGTCACTGTCACATGAGCCCATCACAGCATTACAGAGGCTAAACGTAAACAAGCAATCCATGCTTTAACCCTGACCGTCCTCCTAGGATTCTACTTCACCGGCCTACAGGCCATGGAATACTACGAGGCCCCCTTCTCTATTGCCGACGGGGTATACGGCTCTACTTTCTTTGTAGCCACAGGATTCCACGGCCTCCACGTAATCATCGGCTCCACATTCCTGTTAGTATGCCTCCTACGCCTAATTAAATACCACTTCACATCAAACCACCACTTCGGCTTCGAGGCCGCAGCCTGATACTGACACTTCGTAGACGTTGTATGGCTGTTCCTCTACGTATCAATCTACTGATGAGGATCTTACTCTTCTAGTATATAAAATACAATCGACTTCCAATCCTTAGAATCTGGTCAAACCCCAGAGAAGAGTAATGAACATAATCCTGTTCATAATCACCTTGTCCCTAACCCTCAGCATAGCCCTCACCATCCTTAACTTCTGAATTGCTCAAATAAACCCGGACTCAGAAAAACTATCCCCATACGAATGCGGCTTCGACCCACTGGGATCTGCCCGGTTACCATTCTCGATCCGATTCTTCCTAGTAGCAATCCTGTTCCTTCTGTTTGACCTAGAAATCGCCCTACTCCTCCCACTTCCATGAGCCACCCAACTCCAATCCCCTATCACTACCCTAGTATGAGCCTCCGTACTCATTCTCCTCCTTACCATAGGCCTAATCTACGAATGAATTCAAGGAGGACTAGAATGAGCAGAATAAAAGAAAGTTAGTCTAACCAAGACAGTTGATTTCGGCTCAACAGATTATAGTCAAACCCTATAACTTTCTTCATGTCCATCCTACACCTCAGCTTTTACTCAGCCTTCACCCTGTGCAGCCTAGGCCTAGCCTTCCACCGAACTCACCTAATCTCCGCATTACTGTGCCTAGAAGGAATAATGCTGTCCATATACGTCGCCCTAGCCATATGACCCATCCAAACCCAAACACCATCCTCTTCACTTCTCCCTATCCTCATACTAACATTCTCTGCTTGCGAGGCAGGCACAGGACTAGCCTTACTAGTCGCCTCCACCCGAACCCATGGTTCAGACCACCTACACAACTTCAACCTCCTACGATGCTAAAAATCATTATCCCCACCCTAATACTACTCCCACTAACCGTCCTCTCCCCTCACAAACACCTGTGAGCCAACACCACAGCACACAGCCTACTGATCGCTACCGTCAGCCTCCAGTGATTCGCCCCCTCCTACTTCTCAAATAAAAGCCTCACTGACTGAACTGCCATCGACCAGATCTCTTCACCACTACTAATCCTATCCTGCTGACTACTCCCCCTAATAATCATAGCAAGTCAGAACCACCTAGAACAAGAACCACCAACTCGCAAACGGGTATTTATCGCAACAATCATCATAGTCCAACCATTCATCCTCTTAGCCTTCTCTGCCTCAGAACTCATACTATTCTACATCTCATTTGAAGCCACCCTAATCCCAACTCTTATCCTAATCACACGATGGGGAAACCAACCAGAACGACTAAGTGCTGGCATCTACCTCCTATTCTATACACTAGCCAGCTCACTCCCCCTCCTAATCACCATTCTACACCTACACAACCAACTAGGCACACTGTACTTCCCCATGCTAAAACTCTCCCATCCGACGATAAATTCCTCATGAACAAGCCTGGTATCAAGCCTAGCCCTCCTCCTAGCCTTCATAGTAAAAGCCCCATTATACGGACTACACCTATGACTCCCCAAAGCCCACGTAGAGGCCCCAATTGCCGGATCTATGCTCCTCGCTGCCCTCCTCCTAAAGCTTGGAGGATATGGAATTATCCGAGTCACCATCCTAATCAATCCAGCATCAATAAACCTACACTACCCATTCATCACCCTAGCACTGTGAGGAGCCCTAATGACCAGCGCCATCTGTCTACGCCAAATCGACCTAAAATCCCTAATTGCCTACTCCTCTGTCAGCCACATGGGCCTAGTCGTAGCCGCCACCATAATTCAAACCCAATGAGCAATCTCAGGTGCAATGATCCTGATAATCGCACATGGACTAACCTCCTCAATACTATTCTGCCTAGCGAATACCAACTATGAACGAACCCACAGCCGAATTCTTCTACTTACGCGAGGACTTCAACCCCTCTTACCCCTAATAGCTATCTGATGACTGCTAGCGAACCTGACAAACATAGCAATTCCGCCAACGATCAACCTGATAGCAGAACTAACAATCGTAATTGCCCTGTTCAATTGATCCGCCCTAACAATCATCCTGACAGGGGCAGCAATCCTACTCACAGCCTCATACACACTATACATACTAATAGTTACACAACGAGGGGCACTCCCATCCCACATCACATCGCTACAAAACTCCTCTACACGAGAGCACCTACTCATAGCCCTGCACATAATCCCCATGGGACTTCTCATCCTCAAACCCAGCCTTATTTCTGGCATTCCCATATGCAGGCATAGTTTTAATCCAAACATTAGACTGTGATCCTAAAGATAGAAGTTAAACCCTTCTTGCCTGCCGAGGGGAGGTTTAACCAGCAGGAACTGCTAATTCTTGCATCTGAGTCTAAAACCTCAGCCCCCTTACTTTCAAAGGATAACAGTAATCCAATGGTCTTAGGAGCCACTCATCTTGGTGCAAATCCAAGTGAAAGTAATGGACCTACCTCTAATTCTCAACACCTCCATACTACTAACCCTGGCCATCCTCTCCACCCCAATCATCCTTCCACTCCTGTCTGACAGCTTCAAAAACACCCCAGCTACCATCACCAACACTGTCAAAGCTGCCTTCCTGATTAGCCTCATCCCAATAACCATCCATATTCACTCAGGAGCAGAAAGCCTAACCTCGCTCTGAGAATGAAAATTCATCATGAACTTCAAAATCCCATTCAGCCTAAAAATAGACTTCTACTCACTCACATTCTTCCCAATCGCCCTATTCGTATCATGATCAATTCTACAATTTGCCACATGATACATAGCCTCAGACCCGCACATCACAAAATTCTTTATCTACCTCCTATTTTTCCTCATCGCAATACTCATCCTAATCATTGCCAACAACCTATTCATCCTGTTCATTGGCTGAGAAGGAGTGGGGATTATGTCCTTCCTACTAATCAGCTGATGATACGGACGAGCAGAAGCCAACACTGCCGCCCTGCAGGCCGTCCTCTATAACCGAGTGGGTGATATCGGCCTAATTCTATGCATAGCATGACTAGCCTCAGCCACAAACACCTGAGAAATCCAACAACTCACACCCCAGCCCCAAATCCCCACACTCCCCCTACTGGGCCTAGTCCTAGCTGCGACCGGCAAATCCGCCCAATTCGGCCTACATCCATGACTCCCGGCAGCCATAGAAGGCCCAACACCCGTATCCGCCCTACTACACTCTAGCACAATAGTAGTAGCCGGAATCTTCTTACTAATTCGGACCCACCCGATATTCAGCAACAATCAAACTGTCCTAACCCTATGCCTATGTCTGGGGGCCCTTTCCACATTATTCGCAGCTACTTGCGCCCTCACCCAAAACGACATCAAAAAAATCATTGCTTTCTCCACATCCAGCCAACTAGGCCTAATGATGGTCACAATCGGACTAAACCTACCGCAACTGGCCTTCTTACACATTTCAACACACGCATTCTTCAAAGCAATACTATTCCTATGCTCTGGCTCAATCATCCACAGCCTAAACGGTGAACAGGACATTCGAAAAATAGGCGGCCTGCAAAAAATACTGCCCACAACCACCTCATGCCTAACCATCGGAAACCTAGCCCTAATAGGAACCCCCTTCCTAGCAGGATTCTACTCAAAAGACCAGATCATCGAATGCCTAAACACATCCTACCTAAACACCTGAGCCCTGGCCTTAACCCTCCTTGCCACATCATTCACCGCAGTCTACACTATCCGAATGACCCTGCTAGTTCAAACCGGATTCGTTCGAATCTCCCCTCTATCCCCAGTAAACGAAAACAACCCAGCAGTAACTTCTCCAATTACCCGTCTTGCTTTAGGAAGCATCACAGCAGGATTCCTAATCACCTCCTACATTATCCCCACAAAAACTCCACCCATAACCATACCTCTCTCTATCAAGGTCACTGCCTTAGCAATTACAGCCCTAGGAATCCTCCTCGCCCTAGAAGCATCAAAACTGTCTCAAACTCCTATCCTCCAAAAACGTAATTCTTTCTCAACTTTCTCAATATCCCTAGGTTACTTCAACCCCCTAACCCATCGCTTCATCTCAACAAACTTCCTAAGCGGGGGCCAGAACATCGCTTCACACTTAATTGACCTATCCTGATACAAAATGCTAGGGCCAGAAGGACTAGCCAACCTACAAATCATAGCAGCCAAAGCCATCACCCCAATACACTCCGGCCTAATCAAGGCGTACCTGGGAGCCTTCGCCCTATCCATCATCATCATCCTCGCATCCACCCACAGAACCAACTAATGGCCCTAAATCTTCGTAAAAATCACCCGCTACTAAAAATCATCAACGACTCCCTGATCGACCTCCCAACACCATCAAACATCTCAGCTTGATGAAACTTCGGATCCCTCCTAGGCATTTGCCTAGTGACACAAATCATCACAGGACTCCTGCTAGCCATACACTACACAGCAGACACATCCCTCGCCTTCACCTCCGTCGCCCACACCTGCCGAAACGTCCAATTCGGATGACTAATCCGCAACCTACATGCAAACGGAGCCTCATTCTTTTTCATCTGCATCTACCTCCACATCGGCCGAGGCCTCTACTACGGCTCATACCTCAACAAAGAGACCTGAAACATTGGTGTCATCCTCCTCCTAACCCTTATAGCAACAGCCTTCGTAGGATACGTCCTACCATGAGGACAAATATCCTTCTGAGGTGCTACAGTAATCACAAACCTCTTCTCAGCAATCCCATACATCGGCCAAACACTAGTAGAATGAGCCTGAGGTGGATTCTCAGTAGATAACCCAACACTAACCCGATTCTTCGCCCTCCACTTCCTCCTCCCATTCGTAATCGCAGGCCTGACACTAGTACATTTAACCTTCCTACACGAGACAGGCTCCAACAACCCGCTAGGAATCCCATCAGACTGCGACAAGATCCCATTCCACCCGTACTACTCCACAAAAGACATCCTAGGGTTCGCACTAATACTCATCCCACTTGTCGCCCTAGCCCTATTCTCACCCAACCTCCTTGGAGACCCAGAAAACTTCACTCCAGCCAACCCCCTAGTCACACCACCACACATCAAACCCGAATGATACTTCCTATTCGCATACGCTATCCTACGCTCCATCCCAAACAAACTAGGCGGAGTCCTAGCACTAGCCGCCTCCGTCCTTGTCCTCTTCCTCATCCCCCTCCTCCACAAATCCAAACAACGCTCAATAACCTTCCGACCTCTATCACAAATCCTATTCTGAACCCTAGTCGCCAACCTTCTGATCCTAACCTGAGTAGGCAGCCAACCAGTGGAACACCCATTCATCATCATTGGACAACTAGCCTCACTCTCCTACTTCACAATTCTGCTCGTCCTATTCCCCGCTGTAGCAATCATTGAAAACAAGCTGCTAAAACTCTAACTAACTCTAATAGTTTATGAAAACATTGGTCTTGTAAACCAAAGATTGAAGACTTCGCCCCTTCTTAGAGTTTCGCACATCAGAAAGAAAGGGATCAAACCTCCGTCACCAACTCCCAAAGCTGGCATTTTTACCTAAACTACTTTCTGACCCGCCCCTAAACAGCCCGAATTGCCCCACGAGACAGCCCACGCACAAGTTCCAGCACCACAAACAGAGCCAACAGCAGCCCTCACCCCCCAATTAAAAACAGCCCCGCCCCCCACGAGTAGAACATAGCTACACCGCTAAAATCCAGCCGAACCGACGACAGCCCGGCATTATCCACCGACCCCACCTCTAGCATCCCCCCAATCGGCCCGGCGGCGGAAACTCCAACCAGAATGATTAGAAACATCCCTAGACCATACCCAACGACCTTTCAATCCCCCCAAGCCTCTGGATACGGATCCGCTGCCAATGAAACCGAGTACACAAACACCACCAACATCCCCCCAAGATATACCATAACCAATACCAAAGAAACAAAAGAAACCCCTAGACTTACCAATCACCCACACCCAGCAACTGATGCAACCACTAATCCTACTACCCCATAATAAGGGGAAGGATTAGATGCAACGGCTAAACCCCCCAGAACGAATAGGATACCTAAAAATAGAACAAAGTTTGTCATAGATTCTCGCCCGGCCCTTCTCCAGGAACTGTGGCCTGAAAAGCCACCGTTATCGAAATTTAACTACAAGAACCACCCATGATTTGGGACCCCCCCTAACCCCCCCACTATATTTTTACTTGCTTTATAGGGTATGTACTTCTTCGCATTACATTCTTGTCCCCATCTACCCTACTACAATGTAGGAAACGCAACGTCATACGTATTGCCATGCCAAGTTTAGTGAGAATATTAACTTCTAACAGTTAACTTGCGCGCTATTACACCTCTAGGCACATCTTTGTTTCAGGTACCATAAACCCAAGTGATCCTACCTCATACCAACCCACAAGCGTCACCCAAGAACGGAACCACTACCAGCGCTTTACACCCTCCACGCAAACGACTAATGTCCCAGTACACCTTTGAATTCCTGAAGGTCATAACTCCAGTCCACCTCCTACAACAACCCATTCCCTATCACTTTCAAGCGCTCCCAAGCCAGAGAACCTGGTTATTTATTGACTCCACACCTCACGAGAACCGAGCTACTCAACGTTGGTGCTACTTTCGGTTCTTGCCCTCAAGGACATGAACTCCCTCCCAACTTAAGCCCACACACTCGCCCTACTTGCTCTTTTGAGCTATTGGCTGTTATCCCAGGGCCATAACTTGCCTCAACCTTCTCTCTTGCTCTTCACAGATACAAGTGGTCGGTTGAATACTCCTCCCTCTTATCGTTACTCCGGCATCCGACCGTCTCTACACTTTGTTTCTTTTTGGGGTCTCTTCAATAAACCCTTCAAGTGCGTAGCAGGAGTTATCTTCCTCTTGACATGTCCATCACATGATCGTCTACCTAGTAAACTCACCTGATCCACTTACCCTGTAATGGTCTGGCGGGTAAGCCGGTCTCACACTTTGCCCTGATGCACTTTGACCCCATTCATGGAGGGCGCGCTATTTACCTCTTAAGTAGCTGTTAACTTAATGGTTGCGGGGCATGCTATTTTTATTCCAACATTCCTGGGTTTTACACCCATAACTCATATTTTTGCATTAATTTCTTTATTGTTTGACATTTTTCGTTAAATTTACAAAAAAACTAACTATATTTCCCTACCATTTCCAAACCATTACTTTTCATTTAACCATCATCAAACACACCGCCCTTTTTCCCCTACTCACAACATCAAACGACACATCATCATTTCATCACATTTAACAAACACTTATATGACAAAATCCAACCAAACACCAAACCATAAAACCACATTACCGGCCCTCACGAATCCAGCCAACACAAAAACCAAACAAAAACATAAAACCAAACCACACGCCAAC